AAGATCCTCTATTTTGAAAAATTTTCACTGACTCCTCAGAGTACGGAATAAAAAAAGGAGGGAAATTTCTGAAGAATATTGTGATGATCAAAAATGAGTGGCAAAACAATACAGAAATGGGCCAGTTATCATTATAAGATAGCTGTTTGTTCATTAAGGAACACAAAAGAAAGTATAAAAAGAAACGTCGATTGACAAAAAAGAAAGAATTTCCAAAATAGGATCTATCGGAATCTAAACTATCAATTCCAACGAATATTGGACTCAAAAAAAAAGAAAAATTTCGGTATTTCGAATTTGATATAAAATAGAAAAGATGAATCTATTTTTCGATTTGTTACTTATTTTGTTATTGAATCGAGTTGTGTAGATTTCCATACACATCACATAAAAGACCACAAAAAGAGTTTTGTTTTCTAGTTCTTACGTATACGTCTTCTTTGACTCGAATGAGCGTTATGAAGAAACTTCGGTTAAGTTATGTTATAGAAAAAGGAGGGGATTCTTGAGTTTTTCCTTCCTGCTGAGAAAGCATTCATTCTCTCAGCGCATTTTTTCTCAAAAAACTTCAATCGGTACACGCAAGAAATAGGCCAATTCGGCAGCTTTTTGCTCAATTTCCCGCGGAGTAACATTCTCATCAGTACGAGTCAAGGGAATGGCCCCCTGACCTCTGATGTCCATATAAAGGACACGGCGAGCATAAATACCCTCTTTAACTTCTATTCTGACGGACTGAATATCCTTTATAAGGAATCGGAGGAAGATGCGACGATTTTTTCCAGGGAATCCCCAACGAAAAATACACACCATTCCTTCTTTTCTATCGAATCGATCATAACCGCCCCCTACATTCCACGAAATTGTGCACCACAAATAGGAGCTAATAAAGAGACCCGCGATCCCATAGAAAGACATCACAATCCCTTGTGGAAAAAAAAGGATTTGCTGAGACGGAAATAAAGATATCAAGTTTCTACCAAGATAACTGGAAGTTCCAACCAATAAGAATCCTAATGAACCTAAAAAAAGGATAACGGCCCAGCAGAAATTACTTGTTTTTCGCGACCCCGTTATAGGTTCTATCCATATATGTTCTGATCGACAACTCATACTTGATCCGGTTTGTTTCGTTTTATTGGAATTGAGAGAATACCCCAGACTGACTCTTTTTGTTTCCGAAATAACTCTCATCAACTAGTAATAGTTTGCTGTGAACCTTTAAGAGTCATTTATCAAATCAAATTGGTTAGATCTAACATAAAAACATACCCTTCGTATAATCCCATGGATATACATATAGATACACCGCCTTTACATTTCAGCCATCCGGCGATCCTGATAGTTTTGCAAATAGATAGAATTCCTTTACCCATAGATCATCTTTCTACAGGCCTAAGAGTCCCTCCTTTATGTTCGGCAGAAGCCACCTGTTATAACTTATTCCACTCAAATAAATAGATATCTGTGTTATGATACAAATACAAGTCTAAGTTTTGAAAAAAAAATGGATGAGAGTTGGGCCCATCAGATCTAAACAGTCGTATTTTTTTGAACATGAAGAGATAAAGAAGCCATTGCCATTGCCGGAAATACTAGGCCCACTAAAGGTACCAAAACAGAGGGAAAGTCGAAAGTTGTCATAGAAAGGATACCTCAATTTACTATTTGTACCTGTTATTTTTATTTATAAAGATAAAGAATAAAGATATAAAGACTTATAATAGAATAATAATTCTAATAATAATTAATAATTCTAATTATTATATAGATTCTATTAATTATATTCATATCATATTTTTATTAAATTCAAATTTGAATTAGTATAAATCTATAAGTATCTATCTAAGTGAGTATAGAATGGACTTAGTCATCTTTGCTACAAATAAAAAAGGAACTTAATGCTCTATTCTACTTGATTTCATTTTGCTTCAAAGGAAAGAAAGCGTGGAGCTGAAATAACTCACTCAGAACGCTTTTTAAAGGATTACGTGGTACGATTAGATCGAATAAGCCCTTCTGGAATAAATATTCAGCCGCTTGGGAACCTTCAGGTACTGTTTTATTCAATGTTTGTTCAATGACTCTTTTACCCGCAAAAGCAATGTAGGCATTGGGTTCGGCAATAATGATATCCCCCAACATACCAAAACTAGCAGTCACCCCACCTGTAGTAGGAGATGTAAGGATTGGTACATAGAATAACTTTTTAGTTGATTGATAATCATATAAAGCAGAAGATATTTTAGCCATTTGCATCAAGCTCAAACTACCTTCTTGCATACGCGCCCCCCCGGAAGCACACACTATAATAAGAGGGAGACTTTTTTGAGTAGCGTACTCAATCAAACGGGTTATTTTCTCCCCGACCACGGATCCCATACTACCCCCCATAAACTGAAAATCCATAACCCCAATTGCTACGGGAATACCGTTTAGTTGGCCTATGCCTGTTTGAACAGCTTCAGTTAATCCTGTATTTCTTTGATAAGAATCGATA